GTCGATTCATTAGAATTTCTAATTTATTGATTTAATCCGGTATAAATAGATAATCAGAAAAAGAAGAGAACATTGTTTTTGCAAACATGAATAGAATTTTTTTAACAGTTTTTGTAAGAAAACAATTTTCTCTTTATCCCCCCAGCCTAGAAGGAAAGATCCTGCTTTTACTATGATGAAAAATTTTCGATTTTTATTTTATCGCTTTCTAGTTAGAATTGATTGGTTGTACCTACCCAATAATCTAATATGAATGATTCACTATTCACTCGGTTTTCGGTTTTTGGGTCATAATCATTATGTAGGAGAGATGGCCGAGTGGTTGAAAGCGTAGCATTGGAACTGCTATGTAGGCTTTTGCTTACCGAGGGTTCGAATCCCTCTCTTTCCGTACCTTCACCTAATTCACCGATCTTACTAACCACAATAGATCAAATAGCAATGGATACGACTATTCCAACAGTTAGACCTTTCTTTGATATGGATTCTCTATTCCTAATGGCTGTGGTACGGAAAATACTGTTAAAGAAAAGAGTAGACAAGGAATGAAAATCTCCCTCTCGGTCTATGATACCTAAATGGAAGAAAAATCCGGATCAAACCCTTATTTATCTTAACCTTAGGTTAATTTACTTCGCCGAAAGGGAGCAAAATTGTTCGAATCCTTATTCTTATTAGTCTTGATTTTCTTTTTGTTAGGTTTAAGTCTGACGAGAATAATATTCTACAACTAGCAATTCATTTATTTTCAAACCGACCCATTTACTATCTATTATTTGATTGACTAATCCTTTATATTGGAATGGTTGAAGAGTCAAATGGTTTGGCAATTCCTCATGAGGGGATGAATCGAGAGAATTTTGAATTAGAGCTCTAGATTTTTGTTCATCCCTCGCTGCAATAGTATCTCGGGGTTTGCAGCGATAACTTGGTATATCTACTATACGACCATTGACTAAAATATGTCTATGGTTAACTAATTGGCGAGCTCCCGGAATAGTCGGAGCCATACCCAACCGAAAAAGGACGTTATCCAGGCGCATTTCAAGTAATTGTAGTAAAACCTGACCTGTTGACCCTTTTGCCTTTCCAGCGATACGAACGTATTTAAGTAATTGTCGTTCTGTAAGACCATAATGAAAACGCAATTTTTGTTTTTCTTCTAGGCGAATACGATATTGGGATTTTTTCCCGGAACGCGATTGGTTTCTAAGATCACTTCCAGCTCTGGGCCTTTTATTAGTTAGCCCCGGTAAAGCCCCCAGGCGGCGTATTTTTTTGAAACGAGGACCTCGGTAACGCGACATAAAGACTCCTTCTTCTTATTTATATTTAATTATTAATTCTTATTGATGAAATTTCATTCTACAGAATAAACCTAAACTAAAAATGAACTAAATTCTAAATAAAGCGAAATTTACTGAAGTATTATTCTATTAAAGAATAATGAGATGAGTTGGATAAATATCCAGATCTTTATATTCTATATATAGAAAAAGAAAAGGATTCTTTTCGTGACATAGTTGGAAATTCCTATAACATAATAAATCAATGGCTTTTGCCAAAAGAGGAAGACATTTTTTTTTTCAATATTCTTTGATTTCAAAGATGCATTATCAATCATGTAAAACATCGAATAAAATAAATAGAGAAAAGCCTACTATCGGAATCGAACCGATGACCATCGCATTACAAATGCGATGCTCTAACCTCTGAGCTAAGCAGGCTCACATAACATAAATTCGACATGCATAGGAATTCAATAAACTCTTAGAATCTTTGCTATTAACTATTATTTTGAATTCTTAGCTATTCATATTCGCTATTCATAATTAAATATATTAAAGAATAGAAATTAAAGAATAGAATATAGAATTTCAAATAACTGTTAAATATTATAGAACATAATATTATAGAACATAATGATTAATCTAGCGATATATAATTTCAATTTTTTTATCACAATTAAATATTCTTTTTTTTAATATTATTTGATTTTATTTTTTAATAAAAAAAAGAATATAAAAAAAAAAAAAAAAAGAATCGACCGTTCAAGTATTCGAAATTTCATGGGGAAATGAGTGGAAGAGAGACAGATGTATAGGGTATGTATCCACCTATATTGAATTGCGGATACAGAAATGATAAAATCGTTTTTGATTGGACCGAATATGAGCCTCCTATAGAAGATGAAAGAAAATAGACAAGAAATCAAAGACAAAGAGGAGAAAACACTTTTTCGAGACAGGAATCGGCATCTATCTAATCAATTCAACGATTCCGGTATAAATGAAAGAAAAAAGGGAACGAGATCACAATGATATTTTCATCTCAAAAAGGGGGATATGGCGAAATTGGTAGACGCTACGGACTTAATTGGATTGAGCCTTGGTATGGAAACTTACTAAGTGATAACTTTCAAATTCAGAGAAACCCTGGAATTAATAAAAATGGGCAATCCTGAGCCAAATCACGTTTTCCGAAAACAAACAAAGGTTCA